GGAGATAAGCGGACTCGAACCGCTGGCATCCGCCACAGGGTCAACCACTGTCTATTGAACCCTCTTGATTAAGTCTACCATAGAAGGTCAACAATCGACAATAGCCTTCCCCCCGAACACAGCTCACAATTTTCATTGTACTGTGCTCTCCAAAGAGCAACTCCTCCCAAAAGCAATGTTGCCCCTAGGAATTCTTGAAGTTCTTAAGAATTCAAACTCCGGAAGAACCAGGAACAAAAAGCTCTTCTTTTTTCCACCGACTCTTTGGTCTTATCTTAAAAAGATTGCCCTTCTCCGACCCTTCCTGCCCAATCAGAAGGGGCAGCTAATGCGTTCCACTTCTCAAATCAGGGTTTGTGGTCGGTCTGTGACCCCTGGATGACGAAAGCATCCTTGGAGCGATCTCGTAGTTCCTACGGGGTGGAGATGATGGGGTCGGTCCATGGCATGACTTTTCCTTCTGCCCCCGTTTTTTTGGGCTAAAAAGGGTTGAAGGGAGATAGTACATCAAGTTGTTCGCAAGGGCCAACTTGATCCTCTTCCCCGAGGATCCTATAAGAAAGATCCCTAGGAGAGCCGCCAACTCCAACTATGGACCATGTACGATCCATACTAGATCTAACCAACTACCCACCCTACCTTCTCTACGTTCTTGACAGTCTATCCTCGTCTTAATAGAGTTTTTTAGTGGCATGTTACGGTCCTTTCTCCCATTACTGATAAAAAGTGAGCCACTGGTTCAGGTAAAAATACTATCATTACCGCCTAAACAATCAGACATCCAACCCGTAATCGCAACGACCCGATTGCAAGAGCGGAGCTCTACCAACTGAGCTATATCCCCGTAGATATCAAATGAAGCAGACAACAATCCTACTACATAGCGCATAATGGGTGGGCTATCCTGGGCTTGAACCAGAGACCTCGCCCGTGAAGTAAATAATCGCACCTATGATTCGATGAAAATAAGTTCTCTCTTCATTCAGGAGCGACTCATCCTTCCCGAACACAGCATACAATTTTCCGCTGTACTGCGCTCTCCAAGTGTACTTGCTCTCCTTCCTTTTTCTTCACCAACGGCAAGAAAAGAAGTCAAAATTTGGATGAGAAGAGAAAAGGAGGTATTAATAAGATCCTCCTAACCCAATCCCAGACACTCCAAGATCCTTTTTCGATCCTGCTTTTCTCATCGTTTATTAGGAGACGAATAACGATTTCCTAATCTACTGATCCGGAAATTGTTCATAGTAATTGAACGAGTCGAAGACCGAGCAAGTATTTAACTATCCATATAGGTTTAGAAAGAAAAAGTCTCTCGGCCGGACCTATACTTACTATATTTCCCGCATCCCACGCAAAGTAAAAAAGCATGAATTCGAATGATATGATCCCTCCGTCACCCTAGAATAAAAAGTGATCTCGTAGTTCTTGGTCTGTGAAGATGTGTTGTTAGGTGTTTTTTTACACATTTAGGCTTAATAATAAGAACTTCAGCCTGTGCTCGAGAGATAGCCTTCCATACACTGATAAGATATGCATGGATTCTCGAAAAAAGGTAGCCAAAATACATGGCTGCCCAGGACCGCCCAGATCCCACGAATGAATAGAAAATTTGATCTACATTCGATCTCACCTTAATCACCTCATCTATCCTCCTGCTAAAAAAAAGTCAGTTTTCAACCCTGGTTCGAACAGAAGGAGTACGCCATGCTAATGTGCCTTAGATGATCCACATCTCTGGGTCAGGCGTTGATGAGCACATTGAACTATCCATGTGGCTGATAGCCTTCACAGCCCAGGCACAACGACGCAGTTATCAGGGGCGCGCTCTACCACTGAGCTAATAGCCCAGTAGGCCCCCCCAGTAGTAGGGGATGCCTGCCAAGAGAAATCCTCTTGCTTGCCTTTTGTTTTTTGAGACCTTCTTTTTGTATGTGTTCGTGTTTTATTAATTGCTATAATTCTAAAAAATAAAACTGAACTCACGAATGCCATAAGCTTCTTAAAAAAATAAAGAAAACAATGCCTTAAATAAAGAARTCACCAATGASATAAGCCAATTCACTAAAGAAACCAATGTCATAAGCAATTGAAACACCATTTTGAATAATTGAAACATCTTTTTGAACATTACATTAATAAAAAAGGTTAAAAACTACAAACTACATAAAAACTAAAGGTTTATGATTCATTTATAAGTGAAAAAAAAAATAAAAGTAATTAGAGTTTTAGGATCATAATTACCATAATTACTTGTTCTTGTTTTGACTTTATTGATCAATTATGAGATGGAGAATTATATAGAGACAATGATTTCAATTTTGAAATGATAAGATAGATAATATATAGAGACAATGATTTCAATTTTGAAATGATAAGATAGATAATATATAGAGACAATGATTTCAATTTTGAAATCATTGTCTCTTATTTAATGTATAAAATTGAATGTATAAATAAATAATCATTGTCTCTTATTGAATGTATAAATGAAACGACT